ATTTCACTTTCAAGAGGCACGCTATCAAGATAGCCCAGTTTACGAAGATTCTGATCTGGAGACCCATCAAGAGAATTGGGAATTGGGAAGACTGAAAGAAGAGAAAAAGAAAAGAATGAATAAAAAAATTGAAACAACTTTTGTCAATTTTTTTTTCAATTATAAACGATGGAATCATCCATTACGATATATAAAAAATGATAAATTAGAAAATGCTTTACGCAATGAAATGTCACAATTTTTTTTTTTTACATGTACAAGTGATGGTAAACAAATAATTTCCTTTACATATCCGCCCAGTTTATCGACTTTTTCGGAAATGGTAGAACAAATAATCTCTTTGTACATAATAGAGAAACTATATGACGAAGATCTTTATAATTCTTGGATTTATACTAATGAAAAAAAAAAGTGCAATTTGAACAATGAATTGAAAAGACGAATCCAAATTATAGAAAAAAATGAGATATTCCCTAGTCTGGATATGCTTGAAAAAAGAACCATATTATGTGATGATGAAAAAAAAAAAAAATGCTTTCCAAAGGAATATGATCCTTTTTTAAACGGACCATATCGAGGAACGAGAAAAAAATTAGATTCACGTGCAATCATGGATACTTATAAAGATACAGAAAATTTAGTAGAATCTTTTTTTCTAAATAAGATTCATTATCTACTTCTTAATGATTCCGTAGAAAAAGGAATTGATTCAGAAAGTCAAGAAAAATATTTGCAATTTGTATTTGATGTAATTACAACATATACAAAAGATAAAAAAAAAATGAAAAAGAAATGTATTGGGATTAGACTAGAAGAAATCAGTAAAAAGGTTTCTCGATGGTCATACAAATTAACCGAGAATTTGGGAGAAGAGGAAGAAGAAGAAGAAAATGAAGAAGAATTAGAGGAAGAATATTATCAGATTCATTCAAGAAGATCCAAACGTGTGATAATTTATAATGATAACGATAATGATCAGAATACCAATTCTATTTCTAGTATTTATAATAGTTCTAGTATTAGTAACAATGATAAAAATGATGATCAAACGGAAGAGGGAGAAGTTGCTTTGATACGTTACTCACAACAATCGGATTTTCGTCGCAATCTAATCAAAGGATCCATGCGCGCTAAAAGACGTAAAACAGTTATTTGGGACCTATTTCAAGTAAATGTACATTCCCCGCTTTTTTTGGATCGTCTAGACAAAACTTCTTTTTTTTCCTCTTTTGATATAAACGAAATAAAGAATATAATTTTGAGGAATTGGATGTACAGAAAACAAGAATCAGAATTCACAATTTCCTATTTTGAAAATGAAGATACAAAAGAAGAAAAGGATAAAGAGGAAAAAAACTATAAAAATGAACAGATAGAAATATCAGAAGCTTGGGATACCTTTATATTTACTCAAGTAATAAGAGGTTTGATATTAGTAACCCAATCTTTTCTTAGAAAATACATTCTATTGCCTTCATTAATAATAGCCAAAAATATTTTCCGTATGTTATTATTCCAAATTCCCGAGTGGGACGAGGATTTTAAGGAATGGAATAGAGAAATGCATATTAAATGTACCTATAATGGTGTTCAATTATCAGAAACAGAATTTCCCCAAGATTGGTTAATAAACGGTATTCAGATAAAGATTCTATATCCTTTCTGTCTAAAACCTTGGAGAAAATCTAAGGCACGATCTCATCATAGAGATATAATGAAAAAAAAAGAGAAAAAAACAAATTTTTGTTTTTTAACAGTCTGGGGAAGGGAAGCGGAACTTCCCTTTGGTTTTCCCCGGAAACGACCTTTTTTTTTTGAACCTATTTATAAGGAACTCCAAAAAATAAAAAAAAAAGCAAAAAAAAGATTTTTACAAGTTCTAAAATTTTTCAATAAAAAAATAAAATCCTTTTTAAAAGTTATAAAAGAAAAAACAAAAAGAGTCATAAAAATAGTTCGAGTTATCAACCTAATAATGAAAAAACTGGAGAAAGTAAATCCAAATTTATTATTTGAATTGAGGATAAAAAAAGTATATAAACCGAATGAAAACAAAAAAGATTTCAAAAGAAATAATAAGATTCTTCGAGAATCGTTCGTTCTAAATCGAACAATGGATTGGTTAAATTATTCACTAATAGAAAGAAGAATTAAAGATCTTTCTGATAAAACAATCAAAATCAAGAATCAAATTGAACGAACCGCAAAAGACAAGAAAAAAAAAGAAATAGTTCTAATTTATGATAATAAAAGATCGGGATCACAGAAACATTTTTGGAAAACATTAAAAAAGAAGAATATCCGATTAATGCGTAAATCACACTACTTTATTAAATCATTCATTGAAAAAATATACATAGATATTTTGCTATGTACCATTACCATTTCTAAGATAAATACACAACTTTTCTTTGAATCAACAAAAAAGATCTTTAATAAACCCATTTACAACAATGAAATAAATAAAGAACAAGAAGGAATTGATGAAACAAATCAAAATACAATGAATTTTCTTTTGACTATAAAAAAATTGTTTTCAAATACTGATAATACTAAGAATAGCAATCAAAATTCCAATACTTATTGGAACTTATCTTCCCTGTCCCAAGCATATGTTTTTTACAAAATATCACAAAATAAATTACTTAATAAGTCTCAATTGAAACCTGTACTTCAATATCAAGGGAGCTATCCTTTTTTTAAGGATAATTTAAAAAACTATTTTATGATCCACGGAATATTTAATTCTAAATCAAGAAATAAAAAAATTCATACATATGTAATGAACGAATGGAAAAATTGGTTAAAAGTTTCTTATCAATACGATTTCTCTCAAAAAAAAAGGTCTCGATTAGTACCTAAAGAATGCCGAAATAGAATAAATAAACATTGTATGATTAAAAAAAAGGAATCAAACCAATTGGATTTATATAAAAAATATCAATTCATTTATTCCATGAAAAAAAATGACTATGCAGTAAATTCATTTATAAGTCAAAAAAACAAATGGAAAAAACATTACAGATATGATCTTTTATCTTATAAATACATAAGCCTCCCTAATTTATACACTTCTGAATCAACATTAGAAAGAAACGGGGACCAAGAAATTCCATATCATTTCAATACATTGAAACCTGAATTATTTTATGTATTAGTAAGTATACCGAGTAATGATTATCTAGAAAAAGGATATCTTATTGATAGAAATACAAATAGTTTGGATAGAAAATATTTTGATTGTAGAATTCTTCATCTTTGTTTTATAAAGAATATTGAGATCTGGACCAATGCACATATTGGCATCAAGATTCATAAAAATACTAAGACTGAAATTAATAATTTAAAAAAAATGAAAAAAAAAGATCTTTTTTTTTCATTCCCATGCAATCAAAAAAGGTTCTATCATACGGCATCAAATCATGATACTATATCCAATCTAGGAACTTGGTTCTTCCCAGAATTTGTGCTACTTTTTGATGTATATAAAATTCAACCTTGGATCATCCCAATCAAATCACTCCTTTTTCATTTTTCTATAAATGAAACAAGTAAAAACATTAACGTAAATCCAAAGAAATCATATAAAAAAAAAAAAGATCTTGAATTAGGAAATTCCAAGGTTGAAGAAGATTACGCAAGATTCAAACTAAAAAAGGATATAAAACAATATAAGAGCAAGAATGAAACGGAACTGGATTTTTTTTTGAAAAAATATTTCCTTTTTCAACTAAGATGGGCTGATCCCTTGAATAATAAAATAATGAAAAATATCAGGGTATATTGTCTCCTACTTAGACTGATAAATCCAAAGGATATTGCTATATCTTCGATTCAAAGAGGTGAAATAAATCTAGATGAAATGCTGATTCAAAAGGACCTAGTTCTTGCAGAATTGATAAGAAAGGGAATATGTATTATTGAACCAATTTGTCTATCTATACGAAGGAACGGAAAATCTATTATATATCAAACTATGGATATTTCATTGGTTTATAATAAGAAACACCAAACAAATCCAAAATACACAAAAAAAAGATATATTGATAAAAAGGAAGTTGAAAAATCCATTGCACGACACAGCAACATATTTTTGAGTGGAGACAAAAATCATTATGATTTACTTATTCCTGAAAATATTCTATCTCCCAGACGTCGTAGAGAATTTCGAATTCGAATTTGTTTCAATTTGCCAAATTTTAATGTTGTGGATAGAAATCCAAGATTTTGCAGCGAAAACAAAATAAGAAAATGTGGGAAATTTTTCAATGAGAACAAAAATATTAATACAGATAGAAAAGATTTCATTAAATTCAAATTGTTTCTTTGGCCCAATTATCGATTAGAAGATGTAGCTTGTATGAATCGCTATTGGTTTGATACCAATAATGGCAGTCGTTTTAGTATGTCAAGAATACATATGTATTCACAATTCAGAATGAATTCAATTCCAATGAAAAATGAAAAAAATTTATAGTGGATTAATGTATTCGGTAGATGAAAGCCGAAACATATACACTGTGTAATATTCTAATACATGATGCTAATTTCATAGTGTATCAATTTTCACTAGGAAGAGCGGAATCTTTTTAAGTAAAAATAAATTGTTCTAGTTGCTGAATACATATATGTTTTGTATATTTGGATCAAATATACAAAACATAAACCACATAAATAAAAAACAAAGTAGTATATGAATAAAATACAATTTTGATGTATACTAGATAAAAATAACCAGCCTAAGAAATATTATTATTTTTCCCGATCGGTAAAATTCATAGAAAAGAAAAATAGAAACTTTAATTTATGGCAGTTCCAAAAAAGCGTACTTCTATGTCAAAAAAGCATATTCGTAGAAATCTTTGGAAAAAAAAAGGATCTTTAGAGGCAGTAAAAGCTTTTTCTTTAGCTAAATCTATTTCCACCGGAAAGTCAAAAAGTTTTTTTGTGCGACAAAAAAAAGTCTTGGAAAAATCTTAATTGACATGTTTCAAAGAACTTCCAAATTTCCATTTTTGAATTGTAAGACAAATAATTAAATTTTACTAATGTATTGTATTTAACTTCTCCTTATTAGTTAGAACTAGGTAATATAAAAAATAAGAATCTTTCTGTCTACTTGATTCAAAGTACACAGTCTTTTTTTTTATAGTCTTTCTATATTTCTATTATATTCTATTTATATTGTATGAATTGTGCTTTTCTATTTTGAAAAGCACAATTACGATAGACAAGGAAGAATTTGAATATTTCATTCTACTTTCTACTAAGGTGTTGGGTCTCAAAATCATTAGAAAAAGTTATGAATTTTATACCCCGACTGAGAACGAAACTTTTGAGTTCTGATTGTTCGGGATAAAAAAATTAGGTTTCTAGTACGGAAAAATTGATTCTTAAAACTGAATCTACGAAGATGAAGATACTAATTCCATATTATTGATATTGAACATTTCCATATGAATGGAAATGCATCTTTCTTCATTGTTTCCTAAACCCTAATTCAACATTAATTTCCTTATTATTATTTAAGGTAAGCCGCCATGGTGAAATTGGTAGACACGCTGCTCTTAGGAAGCAGTGCTAGAGCATCTCGGTTCGAGTCCGAGTGGCGGCATAAGGTATAAATAATAATTCTTATTAATTATTAATATTATAATTAATATTATAGAATATTATAGACACAATAGATCTAATAGAATATAAAATATAGAAAATATTCTATTTGAGATTCTATTTAATCCCCTCCCCAATTTCAATTATTTAAAAGGGAATCTTCTTTATGATATTTGCGACTTTAGAACATATATTAACTCATATTTCTTTTTCGATCATCTCAATTGTGATTCTAATTCATTTGATGAACTTATTAGTCTACGAAATCGAAGGATTACGTAATTCGTCAGAAAAAGGGATCATAGCTACTTTTTTCTCTATAACAGGGTTTTTAGTTATTCGTTGGATTTCTTCGGGACATTTTCCTTTAAGTAATTTATACGAATCGTTAATCTTCCTTTCATGGAGTTTATCCATTATTCATATGATTCCGTATCTTGGGAATCATAAAAATGATTTAAGCGCAATAACTGCACCAAGTGTTATTTTTACCCAAGGTTTTGCCACGTCAGGTCTTTCAACTGAAATGCATAAACCCGTAATATTAGTACCTGCTCTACAATCTCAGTGGTTAATAATGCATGTAAGTATGATGCTCTTGAGCTATGCAGCTCTTTTATGCGGATCGTTATTATCAGTTGCTCTTATAGTGATTACATTTCAAAAAAGAATCGATTCTTTTTTGAAAAACAATAATTTTTTAAGTTTAAGGAAGTCGTTTTTCTTTGGTGATATGGAATATTTGAACGAAAAAGGAAGTGTATTAAAAAAGACTTATTTTCTCTCATTTCAAAATTTTTACAAATATCAATTAATTCAGCGTTTGGATTATTGGAGTTATCGTGTCATTAGTTTAGGATTTACTTTTTTAACCATAGGCATTCTTTCTGGAGCAGTATGGGCTAATGAAGCATGGGGTTCGTATTGGAATTGGGACCCTAAGGAAACTTGGGCATTTATTACTTGGACCATATTTGCAATTTATTTACATACTAGAAAAAATTCAAAATTGCAAGATCAAGGTACGAATTCGGCATTTGTAGCTTCTATAGGATTTCTCCTAATTTGGATATGCTATTTTGGGATCAATATATTAGGAATCGGGTTCCATAGTTATGGTTCATTCCAATTACTATCTAATTGAATAAAATAAACTACATAAAGAATACATAAAAAAATCGTCTGATACACAATGAAATTTTGTGCAAGTTTTTGAGAACCTTTTAAATAGAGGAATTATTCAAACGGTTCTCAAAAACTAAAAACTTTAGATGTATCTCATTAAAATTTTAATTCACCCTTTCTTTTTTTTCATTGTAACAACGAAGAATCGTTAAAATATGAAAGTCAAAGAATTCTAAGACTTTCTTTTCAATTAATGAAATTCATTTCATTTAATATTTTAATATGAAATCTAAAAAAAAATTAGTATCTATAAAAATAATTAGATAATAGAACTTGTACCTTGTCAACCGATAACGGGAGAACGAAATCAGGATAAATACCAATTCCTATTACAGGTAGAAAGATACAGATCGAAACAAATAGTTCTCGTGGTCCAGAATCAAAAAAATTCGAATTTGGAATATTGAATAGCTTGTATCCATAGAAAATCTGACGTAACATAGATAATAAAAAAATAGGAGTTAATATCATTCCAATTGCCATTACAAAAGTAATCAAAATTTTTGGCATGAAAAGATATTTTGGGCTGGTAATTATTCCAAAAAAGACTAAGAATTCTGCAACAAAACCACTCATTCCTGGCAATGCAAGAGAAGCCATCGAGAAACTACTAAACATGGTAAAGATTTTTGGCATTGGGATAGATATCCCCCCCATCTCTTCGAGATAAACAAAACGTATTCTATCACAACTTGTTCCTGCTAAGAAAAAAAGTGCAGCACCAATCAATCCATGAGAAAGTATTTGTAAAATGGCTCCATTAAGTCCCATGCCAGTTATAGAACCAATTCCTATAATTATGAAACCCATGTGAGATACGGAAGAATAAGCAACACGTTTTTTTAAATTGCGTTGACCAAGAGAGGTTGAAGCTGCATAAATGATTTGTATTGTTCCTACTATCACCAACCAGGGAGATAATCTAGAATGAGCGTGAGCTAATAATTCCATATTGATCCGAATCAATCCATATGCTCCCATCTTTAATAAGATTCCAGCTAAAAGCATACATGTACTGTAATGTGCTTCTCCGTGGGTATCTGGTAACCATGTATGTAGGGGTATCATCGGCGATTTGACAGCATAAGCAATAAGAAAACCAAAATATAGTATTATTTCTAATGCTGCCGGATACGATTGATTAGCTAATTTTTCTAAATCTAATGTTGGTTCATTGGAACCATATAAACCTATACCTAGAACTCCTATTAAGAGAAAAATGGAACCTCCGGCAGTGCACAAAATAAACTTTGTAGCCGAGTACAGGCGTTTTTTTCCTCCCCACATGGATAAAAGTAAATAAACAGGAATTAATTCTAATTCCCACATGATGAAAAAAAGTAAAAGGTCTCGAGAAGAAAATGATCCTATTTGGCCACTATACATTGCTAACATCAAGAAATAGAAAAATCGCGGATTTCGAGTAACTGGCCAAGCTGATAAAGTAGCTAAAGTAGTGATAAATCCTGTCAGTAAAATGGGTCCTATGGAAAGTCCATCGATTCCCAGTCTCCAGTGAAAATCAAAAAGATTGATCCATTTCAAATCCTCCTTCAATTGGGTTAATGGATCGTCCAATTTGAAATGATAACAAAATACATAGCTCATTAGAAGGAGTTCTAGTATACATATACATATAGTGTACCACCTATACACCTTATTTCCCCTATGAGGAAAAAAGACAATTGAAGAACCCGCGAATATGGGCAAAACAAGAAGTATTGTTAACCAAGGAAAATAACTCGTGATAAAGACAAGATAAAATTAGACCAGAAAAGCCCGTGCTCGGGAGAAGAATAATATATTTTCTTTTCTCGAGTACGGGCTTTTGTCAGTAAAGAGGAATCAACTGATTCAAGTGGAGTTTTTTGTCAAATATCAATAGGAAAGACCCATGCTGCGAGTTGTTTCATGCCATAAATAAACACGGACACTCAAAAAATCCGTTGGACAAGCGGATTCACATCTTTTACAACCTACACAATCTTCGGTTCTTGGGGCAGAAGCAATTTGCTTAGCTTTACATCCGTCCCAAGGTATCATTTCCAATACATCCGTGGGGCAAGCTCGAACACATTGGGTACATCCTATACATGTATCATAAATCTTTACTGAATGTGACATTGGGTCTATAAATTCCAATTTTGAACACAAAAGATTTTCAATCTGGTAAAATAAGAAAATGAAATAAATCATATATTTTTATTGTAGACACCAGACGAATCAATGATTTATAAAAATCTTAAGAATTCATCTATTTTTTAATCTGTTTATGATAAAGGGCCAAGATACTTTGATTTCCATTTCAATAACCATTAAATATGAGAATATGAGTTTACAAATTCAATTCATGTAAATTTTACTATATATCTATCTAGATATAGAAATCTAATATTTTAGAAATAGATATAGAATATAGAAATATAATTCAGGATATGATAATATATTATATATCAGATGAATACATTTGTTATTAGGTTAGTAACTCTAAATCAGAAATCTATATGAAAAAATATAAGAAAATAAATAAGAAAATAATATGAATATAATAGAATATTCTATTTAGAATATTTTAAAAGTCTTATGTTTTTATTTATATGGGAAAATAGAATAATTATGACTAATTATTCAGCAAATTTGATTGATTGATACGAGTTGATTTTCTGTTACGATGGATCGACGAAACAATAGCTAGCCCAATAGCTGCTTCAGCAGCTGCAATGGCTATAACAAAGATTGCAAAAATTTCTCCTTTTAATTGTCGACTATCAAATATATCGGAAAATGTGACAAGATTTATATTCACCGAATTAAGTATAAGCTCAAGACACATAAGTGCTCTAACCATGCTTCGGCTTGTGATCAGTCCATAGATACCGATAGAAAATAAATAAACACTTATACAAAGTACATGTTCTAACATCATTGATAAATTCCTCATCTATCTCAATTCATTTCAATATGAGAACAAAAATTAAACCGATTCAGTTGACTAGAATAGAAGAATTACAGAACAAAAGAAGATATTCACAGTAGATTGAGATTCAATACATTTTCATTCTTGAAATTTCAAGAATGAAGTTCTTATTATACTAGATTCTTGATATTAGATTATTGACGAGCCATAGTAATTGCACCTATCAAAGAAACTAAAAGAATTATAGAAATGAGTTCAAAAGGAAGATAAAAATCTGTGGATAAATGAATCCCAATTTGTTGAACGTTACTTATTAAGTCCTTTTCTATAATCTGATTTGATCTTGTAGTCCGAAAAATTCCGTACCATGACGTATTTGGGATAGTAGTCATTAATGAAAAAAAAATACTTGTACAAACCAATGAAGTGATTATATCTCCAATGGTCCACAAATAGGAATCATTGGAATATTCTGAACCGTTTATGAACATCACAGCAAATATAATTAATACATTTATGGCTCCCACATAAATAAGGAACTGCGCGGCAGCTACAAAATAGGAATTCAATGAAATATAGAATAAGGATATACAAACGAGAACCAATCCCAATGAAAAGGCAGAATCAATGGGATTGGTAAGTAATACTACTCCCAGACCTCCTAATATAATAACTGATCCCAGAAATACTACAAGAATATCATGTATTGGTCCGGGTAAATCCATTATGAAATAAAAGATAAATAAATAAGTCAAAATATTTCATGACCTTACTAAGGATTCAGTAAAGGAACTATTTTTTTTATATGAGACCTTTCTAATTGAATGAAAAAGAATGAAAAAAAAAATGGATATCATTAGATAGATAAAATAAAATTCTTTGGCTAATCCTACTTTATTCTAATTTATTCTAAACCAAAGCTTAGTAATTGGTAATCGTTCTTGAACCAAGGAAGGGGTTTTTATTTTTTCATTTGATTTGTTTAATCCATAACTGTTTGAATTGTATAATCTCCAATTATTGAAACTGGTAACCGACCTAAAGAAATTTGATTATAATTCAATTCGTGACGATCATAAGTGGAAAGCTCATATTCTTCAGTCATTGATAAACAGTTTGTTGGACAATACTCGACACAGTTACCGCAAAATATACAGATACCAAAATCAATACTATAATGAAGCAGTTGTTTTTTCTTAATATCTTTTTCCAAATTCCAATCAACAATAGGAAGGTCTATTGGACATACGCGGACACATACTTCACAAGCAATACATTTATCAAATTCAAAGTGGATTCGACCACGAAAACGCTCTGATGTGATTGATTTTTCATAAGGATATTGAATAGTTACAGGTAAACGATTTGTATGGGATAAGGTAATTATGAAACTTTGTCCAATGTACCTTGCGGCTCGTATTGTTTGTTTGCCATAATTCATGAACCCAGTAACCATAGGTAACATATTTTAGATATCCATCAATAAGATTTATGTTTCTGTCTCTTGGGTGAGAGAAGTTAGAAATATAGAATATTCATTATTGTTTTCTCTTAATTTCTTATTTTTATTTCGACTTTATAGTGAAACAAGTTGAAAAGAAGTTGTTAATAATAGATTACCTAGAGAAATAGGTAAAAGAAATTTCCATCCAAGATTTAATAATTGATCCATTCTCATCCTAGGTAAAGTCCATCTTGTTGTGATAGGAATGAACAGAAACAAATAAGCTTTAGCTAATGTAATAAAGATACTAATTGCTATTACAAAGACTCTAAACATTTTATTTATTCCAAAAAGTTCAGTAAGAGATATGTACGGAATAGAAAAATTACACCCACCTAAATAAAGAACTGTTACAAATAATGAAGAAACTAATAGATTTAGGTAAGAAGCAAGATAAAAGAATCCGTATTTTATACCTGAATATTCGGTTTGATAACCTGCTACTAATTCCTCCTCTGCTTCTGGTAAATCAAAAGGTAATCTTTCACATTCTGCTAGAGAAGACATTATAAAAACTAGAAATCCTATGGGCTGACGCCACAGATTCCATCCCCCAAAACCATATTTGGACTGTGCCTCAATTATATCAACTGTACTTGAACTGTTAGATAATTATAGTCGATGATAACATCACTGCTCCCATCGCTATTCCAAAACCGTACATGAAACCTAAGCTTCATACGGCTCCTTTATGGCCACAAAGAAATGTAAGGTAAGGACTAGTTTAGTATTCTTGCTCTCCTTGGACCCTAGGTAAATACAATGTAAAGATAAACTGGATGTTGGAGAGTCCTCAATTCGACCAATAAAATTCTGTCTGCTAGAATAAGAAAAAGCACTTCCGAATGGATCTCATCCCTTATAATAATAATATTCTAATGAATAGAATCAAAAATTCTTTTTGTTCAGCAATAACTTAAGCCTTCAATAAAATACTGGTTATATTCATAAATAGAAATATTTAGACATTAGTTAATGAATCATGATAAGAAATTTCGATATGCATATGTATCAAGAAAGAAAGATTTTCTTATTATTCCCGTTTTATTCTTTTTTATTCTTTTATTATATTCTCATATTGCATCCTATTTGTCTTGTTCCTTTTCTTCTTTCTCAAAACTAAAAAAAAAAGGAAAGAAAATAAAGGATTAATTCGTTCTTAATAGTTATTTATTTAATCAGTGAATAGTAGCATACTCTAGATCGGAATCGTGGGGAAGTACTGCTTGATCATTTCTACCAACTCCAAGCCCTTATTATAATTCGTTTTATGCGAAGTTTTATGCAAAAATAAATTTTTTTGATACCTTACATTATTTCCATTACTTATCCTTTGCATACTTTAGTGTTCCTAACTGCCCACTTTTTTTTTATTGATCCCCAGTATAGTAATAAATACAGTTGATCTTTTCCATCCGCTTCAAGATATGACGACTAAGAAAATAATCTCAATCTTGGGGTAAACAACTTAAACTTATGTTTACTTCAAATTTCTTCTTGTACCTAGGGAATGAGATTTTTCTTGTTTTACTGCAAATTTAGGAGCAGTTTTGTTTCACTCATATAACTATCTGGTTTAACTCATCAAACTGAAATATTTAATTCTTTCATAAAAAAGACGAAGATATTTATTCAAGACATTCAATTTATTTATCTTCACTTACTTTAGAAAGTCTAAAGTTTTGAAAGAAAATAAAAAAAAATATTTTTTTCTCTTCTTTTCTTTCATATTCATATTTACATATTGAATTAGATTTCTATTTTATTGTATTTAAATCCATTTCTTTTATCTTTTATATAAAAGAAAAGTTCATATTCCAACGAATCACACGTAGAGATATTGCTAACACACATAGAGTTAATGGTATTTCATAACTAATTGATTGAGCTGCAGCTCGTAGACCGCCTGAAAAAGAATATTTATTATTTGATCCATATCCTGACATAAGAAGACCAATGGGGACAATACTTGAAAAAGCAATCCATAAAAAAACACCTATACTGAGATCAGCTAAAACAAGGTGATATCCAAAAGGAATTACTAAATAACTTAGTAGAATGGATATAAAACCTATAGAAGGTCCGACCCTAAATAAATGAATATTACCTCTAGATGGAAGAAGATTCTCCTTGAAAAGTAGTTTGGTCCCATCCGCTAAAGCTTGAAGAATTCCTAACGGGCCAGCATATTCAGGTCCAATACGTTGTTGTATTGCTGCAGATATTTTTCTTTCTAACCACACAATGACTAATACCCCCATTGTGATTCCTAATACAAGGGTGAAAATGGGGACAAAAATCCATAAGAATCCATATCCTTCTTTTAAGGATTCTAATCTATAAAAAGAATTAATAGTTTGTACTTCTGTCGTATCAATTATCATTTCAACGATCAACTTCTCCCATAATGATATCTATACTACCTAGTATCGTCATAATATCAGCCAATTTCATTCTTTTAACTAGCTGGGGAAGAATTTGCAAATTGATGAAACCGGGTGGACGGATTTTCCATCTCCAGGGGAAAACACTACTATCTCCTATTAAATAAATTCCTAATTCTCCTTTTGGGGCTTCTACCCTTACATAAAGTTCTTGTTTTAACAATTCAAAATTGGGTGAAAGTTTTTTAGTAAGAAATCTATAGTCAAAATTATTCCATTCGGAATTATTTGTCCTATGAAAACGCCGGTTTTCTAAATTCTCATAAGGTCCTCCAGGAATTCCTTCTAGAGCCTGTTGAATAATTTTTATGGATTCTTGCATTTCACCGATTCTTACTAAATAACGAGCTAATGTATCGCCCTCTTTTTGCCATTTGACTTCCCAATCAAATTTATTGTAACACTCATAGCGATCAACTTTACGAAGATCCCATTGGATCCCAGAAGCTCGTAACATTGGTCCTGATAAACCCCAATTTATTGTCTCCTCCCCACCAATAATGCCCACTCCTTCAACTCGTTCCAAAAAAATGGGATTTCGCGTAATGAGTTTTTGATACTCAACAACTTCTGTTAAAAAATAATCACAGAAATCAAAACATTTATCTATCCAGCCATAAGGTAAATCCGCAGCTACTCCTCCGATGCGGAAATAATTATGCATCATTCGCATACCTGTGGCAGCTTCAAATAGATCATATATTAATTCCCTCTCTCTTAAAATATAGAAAAAGGGAGTCTGTGCACCAATATCGGCCATAAAAGGACCAAGCCATAACAAATGGGAGGCTATACGGCTCAGCTCCAGCATTATAACTCTGATATAACTGGCCCTTTTAGGCACTTGAACACTTTCCAAGCGTTCTGGTGCATTTACTGTTATTACTTCTGTGAACATAGTAGCTAAATAATCCCAACGTGTTACATAAGGCAAATATTGTATAATTGTTCGGTTCTCCGCTATTTTTTCCATCCCTCTATGTAAATAACCCAATATAGGTTCACAGTCAATAACATCTTCACCATCCAGAGTAACGATCAGCCGAAGAACACCATGCATTGATGGGTGGTGAGGCCCCATATTGACTATTATAAAATTTTTTTTTGTAGCCGGTAAAGTCATCTTTTTTTTTCCTTAATTCATTATTTCATGAATTTCTTAAAATAAAAAGAAAATAATAATAACTGAACTAAGAAAAAAAGAATTAAAAAATCAAAAGGAACAAGGATAATAATAAGAAATTCAAATTTAATTAACGAATTTTTGGTTCCCGAATATCTAACTGATCTATTAATTTCTTATAACGCATTTTATTTTTCTTTGACAAATAAGTCAATAATCGTTGACGTTTTCCCAGAATTATTCGTAGACCCCTTTGCGATAAAAAATCTCTTTTGTGCAATTGTAAATGTGAAGTAAGTCTCCGTATCTTATTGGTGAAATGGGATACTTGAAATTCAACAGACCCACTATTTTCTTCTTTTTCTTCTTGTGTAATAACTGAGATCAATGATTTTTTGACCATTCAAAAGGTAAGTGACTCCTTTTTATCGTTGTATGTGAAAGACATATATTGTTCAAAAGAAATTTCTTTTTATTAGCTATTATCTATACTTAATTCATTCCATAAATTTCAAAAAAAAAAAAACTCAATAATAATATCATAACATACAAATAACATACAAATAGAAAAAAAGAATAAAAGAAAATAAATAAGAAAATAAAAATAGAAAGAGATAAAGAAATATGTAACTGAACTTTAATTTTAATATAAATTTAATAAATCTATCTATAAATCTATCTTAAATAGAATATATATCATATATCTTTTTATCTTTTAATTACACAATTAGAATATAATGTAAAGGTAAAATCCAATTATTCAAAATCTCATATGATGTCATATTATTTCTTATTTAAAAAATATCTTTCTTTTATAGAGTTTTAAGTGAATTAATAACGTAAGTAATAAATTTGACTAATTCTTTGATCATATTATTTGATATTTGACCAACTAATTGCAACTTTTATTTGAAATATTTATTTTATTTGAAATATTTAATAAAAAAAATCATAATTACAATATTTGTATTTTTGTATTTGATCTCTTTCATATTTTCTTATTATTATTTTGTTCTTTTTAAAAGAGATAAAGAGATAATAATTGGTGAATCGGAAATAATTATAAGAAAAAAGAATAATTTGTTTTCTTATGGAATATACATATAAATATGCATGGATAATACCCCTTTTTCCGCTCCCAGTTACTATGTCAATAGGATTTGGACTTCTACTTATTCCGACAGCAACAAAAGATCTTCGTCGTATGTGGGCTTTCCTAAGTGTTTTACTACTAAGTATATCTATGTGGTTTTCAGCCAATCTATCTATTCAGCAAATAAATGGAAGTTTGACCTATCAATATCTATGGTCTTGGACCATCAATAATGATTTTTTATTAGAGTTCGGACACTTGATTGATCCACTTACTTCTATTATGTCAATACTAATTACTACTGTTGGGATCCTGGTTTTTATTTATAGTGACAATTATATGTCTCACGACCAAGAATATTTGAGATTTTTTGCTTATATGAGTTTTTCCAATGCTTCAATGTTGGGATTAGTTACTAGTTCCAATTTGATACAAATTTATATTTTTTGGGAACTAGTGGGAATGTGTTCGTATTTATTGATAGGTTTTTGGTTCACACGACCCGTTGCAGCAAGTGCTTGTCAAAAAGCTTTTGTAACTAATCGTATAGGAGATTTTGGTTTATTATTAGGAACCTTAGGATTTTATTGGATAACTGGTAGTTTCGAATTTCGGGATTTGTTCCAAATAGTGAATACCTTGATCCATAATAATGGGGTGAATTCTTTATTTTTTACTTTATGTGCCCTTTTACTATTTGTCGGTGCAGTTGCTAAATCCGCACAATTCCCCCTTCACGTATGGTTACCTGATGCCATGGAAGGACCCACTCCTATTTCGGCTCTTATACACGCTGCTACTATGGTAGCAGCAGGAATTTTTCTTGTAGCTCGGCTTCTTCCTCTTTTCATAGTTATACCTTACATAATGAATCTCATTTGTTTAGTAGGTATAATAACAGTGCTTTTAGGAGCTACTTTAGCTCTTGCCCAAAGAGACATTAAAAGAAGTTTAGCCTATTCTACAATGTCTCAATTGGGTTATATTATGTTAGCTCTAGGTATAGGTTCTTATCGAGTTGCTTTATTTCATTTGATCACCCATGCCTATTCTAAAGCTTTATTGTTTTTAGGATCCGGATCCATTATTCATTCAATGGAACCTATTGTTGGATATTCACCAGAGAAAAGTCAGAATATGGTTCTTATGGGAGGTTTAACAAAATATGTTCCAATTACAAAAACTACTTTTTTATTAGGTACACTTTCTCTTTGTGGTATTCCGCCTCTTGCTTGTTTTTGGTCCAAAGATGAAATTCTTCACGATAGTTGGTTGTACTCACCAATTTACGCACTAATAGCTTGGTTCACAACAGGATTAACCGCATTTTATATGTTTAGGATGTACTTACTTACCTTTGATGGGTATTTGCGCATTCATTTTCAAGATTATAGTAATCTTAGTAATAAAAAAAATAGTTCGTTTTATTCAATATCTCTATGGGGAAAAGGGACAGTCAATAGGAATTTCTTTTTTTCAAAAATGAATAAGAGTAAGGTTTGTTTTTTTTCAAAAGATATATATATAATTGACAAGAATTTAAGAAGTAAGATACGAGACTTTATTACTTACTTTAGAAATAGGTACACTTATATGTATCCTCACGAATCGAGCAATACTA